CCATTTCAAACTGCTTTTCTAGAATGCCCAATATCTGTTTTACATCTTCTATACGAAAATGTTCAATTTTCATAAGATCCTCTTGAGTGTTATTCAAAAGATCTAATAATGTATATATATTGGATCTTTTTAGGCAATTATAGATTCTGGGAGGCAATTTTAATTGGTCAATAAAAATATATTTCAATGCTATTTTTTTTTTGTTTTTCTTTAGTTTAACCAATTTATCATGAAAGGTAAAAAGAGGTAAAGTAACCTTATGTTTATTGTCGTCTAAATTTAACTTTTCTTCTTCTATATGGAAAAAGGGAATAAATAAATCAATCAAATTCCGGGACGCTTCATGAAGCGCTTCTTTAGGAGTTAAACTTCCATTTGTCCATATTTCGAGAAAAAGCATCTCTTGTTTTTCATTTCCATTCCCATAAGAATGAATACTATGATTTGCATTTCGAACAGGCATGAATACAGCATCGATAGGATAACTTCCGCCTTGAAAGTTAGTTTCACTTTTTATACGATATCCTCGACTCCTCTCAATTTGTAATCCAATATAAAAATCAATAGGTTCTGTCAAGCTAGCTATATGTTGTGTATTATCAACGATTTCCACATAAGGTGGTGAGATTATATCTTGAGCTGTTACATACCCAGGACCCTTAACACAAATAGACGCATCACAAGTTCCATATAAATTACTTCTCAATACTATTTCTTTCAAATTCATTAAAATTTCATGTACTGATTCTTGAATACCCACTATGGTGGAATATTCGTGGGGTATTTTCTCAGATTTTGCGCGTGTGATACATGTTCCTTCTATTTCTCCAAGTAAAGCTCTTCGCATCGCAATGCCTATGGTGTCGGCTTGACCTTTCATAAGTGGAGACAAAAGAAAGCGTCCATAATAAAGACGCTTACTGTCTGTCCTTGATTCAACACACTTCCACTGTAGTGTCCGAGTAGATACTGTTACTTTCTCTCGAACCATAGTAATATAATATTATTTGATCGAATCGTTTATTTCTCTTGAAATTTCTTTAATATTTTTTTTTATACGCGTCTTTTTTTAGGAGGTCTACAGCCATTATGTGGCATAGGAGTTACATCCCGGACGAAAGTTAATAGTATACCACTTCGACGAATAGCCCGTAATGCTGCATCTCTTCCGAGACCGGGTCCTTTTATCATGACTTCTGCTCGTTGCATACCTTGATCGACTACTGTACGAATAGCATTTCCAGCTGCCGTTTGAGCAGCAAAAGGTGTCCCTCTTCTTGTACCCCGAAATCCACAAGTACCGGCCGAAGACCAAGAAACCACCCGACCTCTTATATCTGTAACAGTGACAATGGTATTATTGAAACTTGCTTGAACATGAATAACTCCCTTTGGTATTCTACGTGTATTCTTACGTGAACCAATACGTCCATTCCTACGCGAACCCATTTTTGGTATAGTTTTTGCCATATTTTATCATCTCATAAATATAAGTCATATAGATATATGGATATATCCATTTCTTGTCAAAACAAATCTTTTTTATTTGTACATCGGGTCTTTTAGAGAGTCTTTTTTACACTATCCCTGTCTTTGTTTATGTCTCGGGTTGGAACAAATTACTATAATTCGTCCCCGTCTACGAATTAGTCGACATTTTTCACAAATTTTACGAACCGAAGCTCTTATTTTCATATTTTTAATTCCTTAAACTTAAAACTTAATTTTGAATCGTAGTCCCACGGAAACTAATGTTAAAGTTGAAAAAGAAAAACCACCGAATCCTTCGAATAGTTGATAAATGATACGCCCTCTGGTTGAATCAGAATGCCTTACTTTAATTTTGACTCTATCTCCTGGCAGTATCTGTATAAAACTATGCCGGATCTTTCCTGAAATATAACCTAGATTAAGATCTTCATTATCTAAAAGAGCTCGGAACATACCATTTGGAAGCACTTCCGTAATTAAACCCTCATGAATCTATTTTTGTTCTTTAATATTTCAGTTCAGGTAAAACCCCCTTAAATTAGTAATGAATGTAGGAGGAATAAGATTATATACTCCGCATTTTTTTTTTTCACAACAAATCGAAAGTTTCGGATCCAATGCAGATATAAGAAGGATTACCATATATAACACAAAATTTCTCCGCCTATTCCTTTTAGTCGAGCCTCCCGATCTGTCATTATACCATGAGAAGTAGAAAGAATGACAACGCCCATTCCACCCAAAATTCTAGGAATTCTTTGATAGTTAGAATAGATTCGTAGACCTGGTCTACTTATCCGTTTTAAATTTAAAAGATTTCTATAGGGCCCCTTTCTATTTCTTGTATGTCGCAGGGTTGAAACCAAAAAATATTTGTCGCTTTCTCGATGTTTCCTCACATTTTCGATAAAACCTTCTCGTAAAAGTATTTTAACAATGTTTTCAGTGATATTAGTAGATGCTATTCGAACTACTCTTTTTTTATCCATATCCGCATTGCGTATAGAGGTTAGTATATCAGCAATAGTGTCCCTACTCATGATGGACTAAAATTCTTGTTGCCCCCGAATTTTTATATAATCAACATGTTTTTTTACTTAATTTTTTTTGTTTATGAAAAAAAATTATATTATTAAATTAAAGGTATATGCGTGAAACACGATCTACTAAATTAATTTGAATCTATTTCTTTCCAATACCCGACTATAACTATATCATAGTCTCATCTTATATTTTAAGACTATTATAATACCTCGGGCGCCAATGAAACTATTTTAGTAAAATTTAAATGTCTCAATTCCCGGGCGATCGCACCAAAAACGCGAGTTCCTTTAGGATTTCCTTCTTGATCAATGACAACTGCGGCATTGTCATCATATCGTATTAGCATACCATTGTCGCGTTTAAGTTCTTTGCAGGTACGTACAATTACAGCTCTGACCACTTCTGATCTTTCTAGGGGCATGTTTGGTACTGCTTCTTTAATCACAGCGACAATAACGTCACCAATATAAGCATATCGGCGGTTACTAGCTCCTATGATTCGAATACACATCAATTCTCGAGCCCCACTGTTATCTGCTACATTCAAACGTGTCTGGGGTTGAATCATTTTTTTATTTGTTCTTTCAATGCAAAGGGCGAAAAAAAAAGAAATATTTTTTGTCAAAAAAAAAATAAACCTTGCATTTTTCATTCCCAGGATTTATTTTCTTTGATTCTACATTCTTATCCCAAAATAATAAATTGAGTTTTGATAGGCATTTTGGATGCTGCTATTGAAATGGCTTTTCTGGCTATATTTTCTGCGACTCCACCCATTTCATAAAGTATTCGACCTGGTTTAACAACAGCTACCCAATATTCTGGAGAGCCTTTACCTGAACCCATACGTGTTTCTGTGGGTCTTACTGTAACTGGTTTGTCGGGAAATATACGTACCCATATTTTTCCACCCCGACGTGCATTTCGTGTCATTGCCCGGCGTCCCGCTTCTATTTGTCTAGATGTGATCCAAGCGGGTTCAAGCGCTTGAAGAGCATATTTACCGAAACTAATATGATTACCTCGATAAGACATTCCCTTCATTCGTCCTCTATGTTGTTTACGGAATCTGGTTCTTTTGGGGTTATAGTTGATGGTTCTTTCTGAATTCCACCTCTACTACAGAACCGGACGTGAGAGTTTCGTCTCATCCAGCTCCTCGCGAAAAAGGGATTCAAAATATTCAAAATGTAGCAATCCAAAAAATAATGTTTTCGCGGGCGAATATTTACTCTACTATCTATTTCAGTTGTAAGGTTAATTCATTATGTCTCAGATCAGAATAGATGAATTATTTCTCGGTTCCTTCCGCCATCCCGACCAATGAATCGTTAGGATTTGGTTTCAATAAAATCTTCTGCATTCATAGGTTCCATCGTTCCCATCGCTTCTTGTTTAATGGTTAGGTCTTAATGTTACAACGGAGCTCTTAATGAAATTTGTTCTTGAGTCAATTTTCTCAGTCTTTATTGGCTAAAGGCTCTTGGTTTTTTGTTCTATAATCTATCATTTAATTATGTATGAATCAGTATTGATGCTTTATTACATTGTCTTTTATGAGATAACTAAATGACTCATAGACCTTACATATTGGAATTCTATATCATTTATATTTTTTTCTCTCTTTCTCTCACCCCTCTATCCACATCTTTTTCTATATTCCGGATTCCGGTTCACACCTTAGAATAATATTTTTTGCTTTTTTAGTTTATGCAAAACAAATTTCAGTTGCTACAATGATATGAAAAATTTATCATATCTTGACTGCTTTGTTGGATCTAGATAATGCGAAGTGATGAGTTGGTTCTTAGTTCTATAGTTATTAGTTCATATTAGGGAGACTTTTTTTTTTTTACCTTATTCCTAAAAAAACCAACGAGTCACACACTAAGCATAGCAATTATCTCAAACATTTATTTAATCGAATTTTTATTCAACCCTATAGAATTAAAGAATTACAAGCTCTTTTTTTTTATCTTCAATCAAAAAAAGAAACGAGTTTCTTATTTTTTGTTGGATTTTGGGGGTAAAAAAAAGAAAAGCCAAGGAAAATTTTTTTATTCTTCATCTATAAATATCCAAATTTTGATACCTAATACGCCATAGATAGTTCGAACTGTATAGGCACAATAATCAATTTTAGCCCGAATGGTTTGTAGGGGAACCCTGCCTTCTCTGATCCATTCGACGCGTGCAATTTCTTTTCCATCAATGCGCCCTGCAATTTGTACTTGAATTCCTTTTGTATCTGCTTGTTCGGTTAATTCAATAGCCTTTTTCATTGCTTTGCGACAAGAAACTCTATTTTTTAATTGTCCGGCTATAAATTCTGCAAGAATATTAGGATTTCCATAAGGCTTTGCAATTCTTGTGATAGTAATATTGAGTTTTCGGTTTCCACAGTTAAACTCTTTTTGTAGATTCGTCTGTAATTCTTCGATTCCTTGTGGTCGATTTTCGATTAA